AGGGAATATGCCCATACTACTTCATCATTAGAAAGACCTATTTGTAATAATTTTTCTTTATTCATTCTATCTTCATTTTATTCTATTATGTATGAAGTTTTCTAATCTATGGATAAACTAATACAAGGGCTAATATTATAAAGATAATAAACCCATTCTTACGTTTCCATATCAAAGTGAAATATAGTATTTAGTTCTTTTTTCTTTTATTTAATGCCTATTGGTGTTCCAAAAGTACCTTTTCGGAGTCCTGGAGAGGAAGATGCATCTTGGATTGACGTATAGTGCGACTTGTCAGATATATTGGGTCATATGGGATTTCCCCGTTTTCTCCCCCGATCGAGATATCCTCTATTTCGCCCAAAAAACATATTAATTGAATCATCAAAAATTGGGAGCGTGAAGTAAAAATTAGGAGAGTGAAGTGCAATATAACCCGATCCCCCTTTTTTTTTTGGAGGTAATTTATATTATTATCAATTAGAATAATTTATGGTTATCTTCGTTGGACTAATCAAATTAAGTATCCAGGTTCCGTTTAAAAAACAATCCAATTGGTAATTATATATGATTACCACTTATATCATAAATGATTCGATTCCTATTTATAAAGAAAATGGATCTCAAATCGTTACGCAATCGAGTAATATGGATGAATTCCATCAAATATTTGGTTTGGCAGAAGGCATAAAATGAAGAATTAATATTAATTATTAAAAAGTCATAGCAATAAAGAAGTGGTAAGAGAAGCATTTGTCCTATATGTGCAAATCAAAATAGGGCGGATCTTTACCCGGAGTAGAACATAAACCTAAAAAGATTTAAGAGACCCATTCAGGAACAAGAAAATGACATCGTGATTTGGATCTCAATGAAAAAATACATCAATGATAAGTTAATTCGATAAGTTTGAAATTCTTTTTTTTATATTCGAAGATAAGAAAAGGGGTCAAAAGAATCTTTATTGAAAAATCGAAGAAAAAGCCCTTTCGTTAAAAGTTAGAAAGAGCTTACTATGCTATGTATGATATGAAAAAACGAAAGGGGGCTGGAATCTACACATTGATTTTTTCGGAAATTTTTTTTGAACCGTATGCAGAAAAAAGTGCATGTACGGTTCCTAAGGGATACAACTTTACCCGAATCAACCGACTTTATCGAGAGAGATTACTTTTTTTAGGCCAAGCAGTTGATAGCGAGATCTCGAATCAACTTATTGGTCTTATGGTATATCTCAGTATTGAGGATGATACCAAAGATCTGTATTTGTTTATAAACTCTCCGGGCGGATGGGTAATACCTGGAGTAGCTATTTATGATACTATGCAATTTGTGCGACCAGATGTACATACAATATGCATGGGATTAGCTGCTTCAATGGGATCTTTTATCTTGGTTGGAGGGGAAATTACCAAACGTCTAGCATTCCCTCACGCTTGGCGCCAATGAGGTTTTTTTTGAGAGAAACAAAAGACTATGCCTTCGCCATATGAAATAGGAATATTAAGTAAAAATAGCATGGCATTTAGAATTCGATAAGAGAAAATTTGTATTATTTTTTCAAAAAATTAAATTATATATCGAGAGAGTAGTATGAAATAAAGGGTTTTTCTGATTTTATCTTATCCATCGGGAATCCTGTTCAGCGTCACAAACTTTTTTTTTCATACCATAGATCTCTTAACAATATTTATTGTATAAATAAAATATTTTTTTATGTACTTTTTTTTATTTGATCGAATCAAAAAGAAACTTTGGGATTGCTGAATCACAGACAAATAAATACCAAAAAAGAAATAAGAAATATATAAAGCAACGGAACCATCATAGTATTTTTTAACTCCTCCAAAAAGAAGGGTGGTAATTTGATCATTTACCAATATGAGTCTCATAGATCCTATTTATATCTTTCTGCGATGGAGGGTAAAGAGGATCCATTTTATTGTAGAGCCGTATGCAATACATCAAAAATGCCCGTACGGTTATTCTATTTTTTTCTTAAGTATTTTTTTATCTTTATTTATTTTCTCTTCACTCCATGGTCTTCACTCCACGGTATAGATAGAAAAAACTTTATTATGTTATATCATCAGGGTAATGATTCATCAACCCGCTAGTGCTTTTTATGAAGCACAAACGGGAGAAGCTATCTTGGAAGCGGAAGAACTGCTAAAACTGCGTGAAACCATCACAAGGGTTTATGTACAAAGAACGGGCAAACCCCTATGGGTTGTATCCGAAGACATGGAAAGAGATGTTTTTATGTCAGCAACAGAAGCGCAAGCTTATGGAATTATTGATCTTGTAGCAGTTGAATGAAAATAGAAAATAGGATGGATTTAGCGCAAATCGGCAATTTCTTTTTTTATCTTCTTGCCGAGTTCAATATTTTATTAATTTTATTAAATAGAAGTAATTCATAATCATCCGGTTAGGATCGATCTAAACCAGCTCATTATGTATATCATTCAACATGCCAACGATTAAACAACTTATTAGA